GCAATAAAACATTTGATTTTTTTGCATTGAGGGTTTTTCTGAAATTTTTATTCGGGGCCTAAGGGCTAATATTAGGGGGGGGTTTTTGTGGCGGGTTAGCGCGATATGCATGTATATATAATGCGGATGGCTAACCCATATCCATAACTTGTTAGTCTGCACGTTCTCGAGTCTTCCTTGGTTTCGGGGTTTGACAAGGATAACAGGATTTGCTGAGCGTAGGGGGGTAGGGGGGTTTGTCGCGCAAAAACCAAAGGGGGCATATTATATAGGGGTAAACTGAAGAAGAATAAGTATGTTATGCACTTGAATTATTAATATGTTATTCTTAAGTTATGTCTTTTAATAATGAACCTATTTTAATTCTGGCAAGAAAAATGTTCAACCTTGATATTTCATTTGTGCCTGCACTCTGAAATGTAAGTGAAAGGTTACCAAAAAAAAAACCAGATGCATATAAAAGAATGCCCGGCATGTGGGGTAATGCGGAGTATGTACTACACCTGTAACCAATATGCCATTTTGGTAAGGAATTGGGGGTCTACACTAAACAATACCTGAGATAGAAACCAGATACCAGGAATAGTTCATAAAATACAATAACCTAGTTAAGTGTCCCTGGTTCTATCATGCATGATGTGCCTTAATGTATATGTTTGGTGGTCTCTTACTACATTAATTATTTCTAAAAAAATCTTAGTTGTGCTTCCAAAGTAAAATTGTGAGGTGGACTGTTTATTAGATAAACCTCTTTCTCAAGCCTTAAAATAATTTAATTGTGGAATCTTGATGATTTGCTTTATGTACGTTTAAGATATTATGTTCTTGCTTTTAAGTTAAAATAAATTAATTCTGATTTATAAATACTTGTTTTATGTGCGTTTTCGTCGATAGTACTTGCTTTGGGGTTAAGATAGTTTAATGGTGATAATACATATATTAGTACTAATGCATAATGTAATATTATACATATTATGTACTATACCATACATGTTACTATCAGAAGATAGTTTAATTTAGAATTCTGGCTTTGGGAGCCAGGGGTGGGAGTTAAAATCTCCCTTTTCTGGGCGCTAGGGAGGAATTTAACCTCCGATCTTCGGATTACAAGACCGATGCTTTTAGACTAAGCTACTAGGGCAAGCTCATTTTAGTGCTTTATTTTCTAGTCATCCTGCTAGTGGAATAAGGACGAGGAAAAGTGCGAAGTATAGGACAGATGCGATTTGTCCTATAATAACGTATGGGTGTTCTACGGGTATACCCCCAATTCATGTTAGGATAATTATATCTGCCACCAGGGCTCAGAATAAAAACTGAGTTACTGGGCGGAATGTGAGGCCTCGTTGTTTTGAGGTATGGAGAATTGGGACCACTATTAGTACTAGAATGGAGGATAGTAATGCAAGGACTCCCCCTAATTTGTTTGGAATTGATCGTAGGATGGCGTAGGCAAATAAGAAGTATCATTCAGGCTTAATATGTGGGGGTGTCACTATTGGGTTGGCGGGGGTAAAGTTGTCTGGGTCTCCTAACAGGTTGGGGGAGAATAGGGCTAATGATGTGAGGGCTAATAATATTAATACAAAGCCGAGAAGGTCTTTATATGAGAAGTACGGGTGGAAAGAAATTTTATCTGCGTCGGAGTTCAGCCCGGCTGGGTTGTTTGAGCCCGTTTCGTGTAGAAACAGCAGGTGGATAATGGTGGCGGCGGCAATAATAAATGGAAGTAGGAAGTGAAATGCGAAGAATCGTGTCAGAGTTGCATTGTCTACAGAGAAGCCTCCTCAGATCCACTGAACAAGGGTATCCCCCATGTACGGGACGGCTGATAGCAGGTTTGTGATTACTGTGGCGCCTCAGAAGGATATCTGCCCTCAGGGGAGGACGTAACCAACAAAGGCTGTTATTATGACTAGCAGTAAGAGGACTACACCAATGTTTCAGGTCTCTTTGTAGAGGTAGGACCCGTAGTATAGTCCTCGGGCAACATGCATATAAATGCAGATAAAAAAGAATGATGCTCCGTTGGCATGTATGTTGCGAATAAATCAGCCGTAATTTACATCTCGACAGATGTGAGCTACTGATGAAAATGCGGTTGAGATATCAGAGGTGTAGTGTATGGCCAGAAACAGTCCTGTTAGGATTTGTGCAATTAGACATAGTCCGAGAAGGGACCCAAAGTTTCATCATACAGAGATGTTGGACGGCGTTGGTAGGTCAACTAATGCGTCGTTGGCGATTTTAATCAATGGGTGGGTTTTTCGTAGGCTTGCCATTATTGTTCTTGTAGTTGAACTACAACGGTGGTTCTTCAAGTCATTGGTCTCGGTTAAAGTCCGAGCAAGAATTATGACCTATTTTATGTTTATGTTATTGGTGGCTTTAATTGTGGGGTTGATTGCTGTTGCTTCTAATCCTACGCCCTATTTTGCTGCTTTAGGTTTGGTGGTGGCAGCAGGGGTTGGGTGTGGGGTTTTGGTTGGGTCTGGGGGGTCTTTTTTGTCTTTGGTTCTCTTTTTAATTTATTTAGGGGGTATGCTCGTGGTGTTTGCTTATTCGGCAGCACTAGCTGCTGAGCCTTTCCCGGAGGCTTGGGGAAGTCGTTCTGTTGTAGGGTATGTGGTGGTTTATTTTTTAGGGGTGGTTTTGATAGGGGGGGTGTTTTGAGGGGGCTGATATGAGGGTTCTTGGGTTATTATTGATGGGCTTAAAGAATTTTCTATGTTGCGTGGAGATGTTGGTGGTGTGGCTATAATGTATTCTTTTGGTGGTATAATATTGGTTATTTGTGCGTGGGTGTTGCTGCTGACACTACTTGTAGTACTAGAGCTAACTCGGGGGCTGAGTCGGGGTGCCCTTCGTGCAGTCTAAATTACTGCTAAGAGGACGGCAAGGGTTATGGTTAGTAAAAAAATGGTTAAGTATGTTTTAATTATTCCTCGCTGGATATCACTTGTAATTTTTGATATTATCATTTGGGTTAAAGCTAGTCCTTTTGGCCCCGAGATTTCAAATCATGTTTGGTCTAGTTTAGTGGCTACTGATTGTCCTAGGGCTAGATTAAGTTTTGGGGGTAGTCGGTGGATTATCGCGGGAAAATACCCTAGTATATTTGAGAAGTTATGCAATGAGGTTGTAGGGGTAATTTTGATCTGTTTATTTGTCACAGCTGTAAGTTCTATGGCTACTAATAATCCTGCGATTGTAACTACAAGGGCCGCTATTTTTAGGGAGGGGGGCATCGTTGCGACGGGCGCTTTTAAGGGTAGGAAGTTTGAGGTAATGATGAGTCCTGCAATGATGCTTCCTCAGGCAAGCCGTTTAATTGGGTTAATTACTAGTGGGTTATTTTCGTTAATGGGCGACAGGGGAGGAAATCGCGGGGATCCTATAGTTACGAAGAAGATAACTCGGAAGCTGTAGACGGCGGTGAATGATGTGGCGATTAGTGTGAGAGTTAGGGCCCAGGCGTTAAGGTGGGAGGTGTTTAGGGCTTCAATAATGGCGTCTTTTGAGAAAAACCCGGCTAAGAATGGTGTGCCTGTTAATGCTAGGCTGCCAATTGTGAGATAGGTCGAGGTGGCCGGTATTAAGTTATGAAGGCCTCCTATCTTTCGGATGTCTTGTTCATCATTTAGGCTGTGGATAATTGATCCGGAGCATAAGAATAGTATGGCCTTAAAAAAGGCATGTGTACAAATGTGCAGGAAGGCTAGTTGTGGTTGATTTAATCCGATTGTGACCATTATTAGGCCTAGTTGGCTGGATGTTGAGAAAGCTACAATTTTTTTGATATCATTCTGGGTGAGGGCGCAGGTAGCGGTGAATAATGTGGTTAGGGCTCCCAGGCAGAGGCAGGTTGTTAATGCAATTTCATTGTTTTCTATGATGGGGTGGAGGCGGATTAGTAGAAAGATTCCTGCAACAACCATAGTGCTAGAGTGCAGTAGGGCGGATACTGGTGTGGGGCCCTCCATGGCAGAAGGGAGCCACGGGTGTAGGCCAAATTGGGCCGATTTTCCTGTTGCTGCGAGAATGAGTCCTATTACGGGAATTGTTGTATCAAAATTTTTTGACAGGAAGAAGATTTGTTGAATTTCTCAGGAGTTTAAATTTATGGCGAATCAGGCCATGCTGAGGATCAGTCCGATATCCCCCACTCGGTTGTAGATAACGGCCTGGAGGGCCGCTGTGTTGGCGTCGGCCCGTCCGTACCATCATCCGATTAGTAGGAAAGATATGATTCCAACCCCCTCTCAGCCAATAAATAATTGAAATATGTTATTAGCTGTTACAAGGGTGATCATGGCTACCAGAAATAGGAGAAGGTATTTAAAGAATCGATTTATGTTGGGGTCCGAGTGTATGTATCATAGTGCGAATTCTAAAATAGACCAGGTGACGTAAAGAGCAATTGGGGTGAAAATAAGGGAGTAGTGGTCAAATTTAAAGCTAATATTTGTGTCAAATACGTGCGTATTTATTCAGTGTCAGTTTGTAGTGACACTTTCTATGCCCTGGTCCAAGAAAATTATAAGGGGGAGGAGGCTAATAAAAAAGGCGGCACTGATAGAGGTCTTAACATGTGTGTTTGCTCATTCTGGGCTCTGCGGTTTGGGGTTGAGAGTCGTTAATAGGGGGAACATAAGAGTTGCGATAACTAAAATGAGTGAGGAAGATATAATTAAAGTTGAATTCATAGCTTCCACTTGGATTTGCACCAAGAGTTTTTGGTTCCTAAGACCAATGGATGCGCTATTATCCTTCAGAAGCGTGAGGAAGCCGCGGAGTTTAACCGGGGTACATAAGTATTAGCAGTACTTACTGATTTCTGTCCTTCCTTGGTGAGTAGGGGGATTTTAACCCCCGTCTTTAGAATCACAATCTAATATTTTAGTTAAACTATACTTACTAGTAACATCAGCCTCACATGAGTTCTGGTTTTGCTACAAGTAGAATTACTGGGATCAGGTGAAAAGCTATGAGTAGATGCTCTCGGGTGTGAAAGGGTGGAAGTTTCATGATGTGGTTGGGCACCGGGCCTCGTTGAGATATCAGGAATATATAGAGGGAGTAGCCTGCTGTAATTAATGTCCCCGCGCCTGTAAGTGCGAGAGTTCAGGGGGATCAGTTAAATAGGGTTGTGATAATTATAAGTTCCCCCATAAGGTTTGGGAGCGGGGGTAGTGCTAGGTTAGCGAGGTTGGCAATGAACCATCACACCGCTGTCAGTGGAAAAATTATTTGTAATCCGCGGGCTAAAATTATGGTTCGGCTATGGGTTCGTTCGTAGGCTGTATTAGCTAAGCAAAACAATATTGAGGAGACTAATCCGTGGGCGATTATTAGAATAATTGCCCCCGAGAATCCTCAAGGGGTTTGGATTAAGATTCCGCCTGCAACAAGCCCTATGTGGCTGACAGATGAGTAGGCGATAAGTGACTTAAGGTCTGTTTGTCGTAAGCAGATAGTTCCTGTTATGATGATCCCCCATAGTGCTAGAATAATAAATGGGTAAATTAGTTCTTTGGATAGGGGGTCTAGCATGACTATTATTCGCATCATTCCGTACCCTCCTAGCTTAAGTAGTACTGCTGCTAGGACCATAGACCCAGCGACAGGCGCTTCTACGTGGGCTTTGGGGAGTCAGAGGTGTACACCGTATAGTGGTATTTTTACTAAGAATGCAATAAGACAGCTTGCTCACCAGACTTTATGGCCTCAGGAGTTTAGCATTATTGGTTGGGAGTACTGAATTACTAACATGGATAGCGTCCCTGTAGTTTGCTGAAGTAGCAGGAGGGCGACAAGAAGGGGTAGGGAGCCCGCCAGAGTATAAAATAGAAAATAGGTCCCTGCATTGAGTCGCTCAGTCTGGTTTCCCCACCGTGTAATAATGATAAGGGTGGGAATCAGGGTAGCCTCAAATATAATATAGAATATGATGATCTCGGTGGCGCCAAATGCTAAAATCAGAAAAGTTTGTAATGAGGCCAGAAGTGTGATATACAGGCGCTGTCGGCTGACAGGCTCGGGATAGATGTGGTTCTGGCTGGCTAGGATTATTAATGGGAGGAGTCAGCAGGTCAGCACTAGTAGGGGGGTTGATAGTGGGTCTGTGGCCAGGTGGGGGCTGGATGTGGCCCATCCGGCTTCGGATGATCATTTTAACCATGTGAGGCTAGCAAGAGCAATTAATAGGCTGTGGGCAGTTGTTGCTGTTCATAGCCATTTGGGAGGGGTCAGTCAGATTATCGGGAATAGTATAATTGTGGGGATTAGTACTTTTAACATTGTAGGAGACTAAGGTTTTGCAGGCGGTCAGTCCCGTGAGTTCGGGCTGTGGCGACCAGGAGGGCAAGACCTGTGCTTGCCTCACAGGCAGAGAAAGCTAGCAGAAGTATGGGGGCTGTAGAGAAGCTTGTGGACTCAAATTGTAGTGCTCAGAGGGCAAGCGCAATAAATAGGGACAACATTATCCCTTCTAAGCATAGAAGTGCGGAGAGGAGGTGGGTGCGGTGGAATGCTAACCCCATCAGTCCTAAAATGAATGCTGAACTAAAACTGAAGTGTACTGGTGTCATAAGGGGGCTGTGGACTTAAACCACAATTATCTGAGCCGAAATCAGAGGTCTTATCTTGGACTAGCTCCCTTATTCTGCTCACTCTAGGCCGCCTTGGGTTCATTCGTAAACTAATCCTAGAGTTAATAGAATTAGGACTGCGGTTGCTCAAAAGAATGTTCCTGCGGGGTTGTGGAGTTGGTCCCCCCAAGGCAGTGGGAGAAGAAGGGCAATTTCTAGGTCAAATAATAGAAATAAGATGGCGACCAAGAAGAATCGTAATGAGAAGGGCAGACGAGCAGAGCCTAGCGGGTCAAATCCGCACTCATAGGGGGAAAGTTTTTCTGCGTCCGGGGTTATTTGAGGCAGTCAGAAGGACACAACTGCTAAAATTGAGGATAGGGCTATTGTAATAATAAGAATAGTTATAATTAGATTCATTATCTTTCCCTGGGGTTTAACCAAGACTAAATGATTGGAAGTCACTTGTACTAATATTAATACTAGAAAGATATGAGCCTCATCAGTAGATGGATACGTAGAGGAATAGTCAGACTACGTCAACAAAATGTCAGTATCAGGCAGCGGCCTCAAAGCCGAAGTGGTGCTCAGAGGTAAAGTGGTATTGAATTTGGCGCAGGAGGCAGACAGCTAGGAAAGTTGAGCCGATGATGACGTGTAGTCCATGGAAGCCTGTGGCTACGAAGAATGTAGAGCCGTAAACCCCGTCTGCGATCGTAAAGGGTGCTTCATAATATTCTATAGCTTGCAGGGCAGTAAAGTATACGCCTAGCAGGATTGTAAGTGCGAGGGATTGAATGGCTTGTTTTCGTTCACCTTCTATGATGCTGTGGTGGGCTCATGTAACTGTTACTCCTGATGCTAGCAGGACTGCTGTATTAAGGAGGGGCACTTCGAAGGGGTCTAGTGTAGTGATTCCTGTGGGGGGTCAGCATCCTCCCAATTCGGGCGTAGGGGCTAAACTTGAGTGGTAGAAGGCCCAAAAGAACCCCAGGAAGAAGAAGACTTCTGAGGTAATAAATAGGATTATGCCGTAACGCAGGCCTTTTTGTACTGGGGGTGTGTGGTGGCCCTGGAAAGTTCCCTCCCGAATAATGTCCCGCCATCATTGGAATATGGTAAGAATCAGAAGAACTAGGCCAAGAGTTATTAATGTTGTTGAGTGGAAATGAAATCAGATCGCCAGGCCGGATGTTATCAGTAGAGCACCGATGGCTCCGGTTAGTGGTCAGGGGCTGGGGTCAACCATATGATATGCATGTGCTTGGTGTGCCATTATACGTTTTCTTGTAGGTAGAGGCTTAATAGCAGTACAAATACGTAGGCTTGAATCATTGCTACTGCGACTTCTAGAAGTGTAAGGAGAAAAAGAACAGCGGCAGTTAAGATGGCTACTGTTGGTATTATTGGGAGAAGTACAAATACAGCTGTGGCGATAAGTTGAATTAGTAGATGACCTGCTGTTAAGTTAGCGGTAAGTCGTACCCCCAGGGCTAACGGACGAATAAAAAGGCTAATTGTTTCGATAATGATTAGTACGGGGATTAGGGGTACGGGGGTGCCTTCCGGCAGAAGGTGGCCAAGGGCCACCGTTGGCTGATTTCGTATGCCAATAATTACAGTGGCAAGTCACAGTGGCACTGCGAATCCTATATTTAATGATAATTGTGTTGTAGGTGTGAAAGTATATGGCAGGAGGCCTAGTATGTTAATAGTAATAAGGAAGACTATCAAGGAGGCAAATAGGAGGGCCCATTTATGTCCTCCTGTATTGAGGGGCAGTAGTAGCTGATTAGTAAATCGGTTAATAAATCATGTCTGGAGGGTGATAAGCCGATTGTTTAGCCACCGGGACGAGGGTGTTGGGAATATAATTCAGGGCAGTGCAATTGCAACGGCAATAAGGGGGACCCCCAGGAAAGAGGGGCTTGCAAATTGGTCGAAGAAACTAGCTATCATGGTCAATTTCAGGGCTCAGTTTTGTGTTTTTCTTCCCCTATTTGGGCAGGCTCGTTGGGCGCGGTATGATTTAAAATTTTAGTTGGGATAATGGTAAGGAAAATAATTCATGAGAACACTAGAATGGCAAATCAGGGGTTAGGGTTCAGCTGGGGCATTTCACTAGGGGTGGTCGGTAATCACCAAACTTTGGCTTAAAAGGCCAACGCTTTGTCCAATAATTAGCTTCCTAGTGAGGCGTCTTCTAGCATTAGTGAGGATCAGCTTTCGAAGTGTTCTAGTGGAACAGCTTCAACCACGATAGGTATAAAGCTGTGATTGGCGCCGCAGATTTCAGAACATTGTCCGTAGAACACGCCTGGGCGTGAGGCAATGAAGGCAGTTTGGTTTAGTCGTCCTGGCACCGCATCCATTTTTACGCCCAAAGAGGGAACAGCTCAAGAGTGCAGTACGTCCTCGGCGGAGACCAGGATACGAATTGGTGATTCTATTGGGACTACTATTCGATGATCTGTCTCTAGGAGCCGGAACTGGCCGGCCGTAAGGTCCTGAGTCGGGATCATGTAGGAATCAAACCCGAGGTCTTCGTAGTCTGTGTACTCGTAGCTTCAGTATCACTGATGCCCTATTGCTTTAATTGTTAGATGCGGGTCGTTAATTTCGTCTATAAGATACAAAATACGAAGGGATGGCAGGGCGATTAGAACTAAAATTACGGCTGGCAAGATGGTTCACACAATCTCGATTTCTTGGGAGTCTAAGATGTATTTGTTTGTGAGTTTAGTTGAAACTATCGCAATAATAATGTACAGTACCAGGGTGCTAATTAAAAATACAATTATTAAAGCGTGATCATGAAAGTGAAGAAGTTCTTCTATAACGGGTGATGCCGCGTCTTGGAATCCTAGCTGTGTGGGATGTGCCATTAAATTTACAAGACATACAGGGATTTAACCTGTAATTACACCTTGACAAGGTGATGTAATTTACATTTTACTAATGTCTTCAGAAGAAAGTGACAGAGTGGTTATGTGACTGGCTTGAAACCAGTATATGGGGGTTCAATTCCTTCCTTTCTCGTTAGTTTGATTGAACTTGGACAAACGCAGGCTCCTCAAATGTATGATATGGCGGGGGGCAGCCATGAAGCCATTCTACGTTTGTTATAGTTAGTTCTACTGAGGATACTTCCCGCTTGGCGGCGAAGGCTTCTCAGAGAATGAAGAGGAATATGATTACGGCAACTAGGGAAATAAGGGACCCGATGGATGATACTGTATTTCATAGGGCGTAGGCGTCGGGGTAATCAGAATAACGTCGTGGCATTCCTGCTAAGCCTAGGAAGTGTTGTGGAAAGAATGTGAGGTTTACACCAATAAATATTACCCCGAAATGGATCTTTGTTCAAGTATCGTTTAGGGTGTAGCCTGAGAACAGGGGGAACCAGTGCACAAAGGCCGCTATAATAGCAAATACAGCACCCATTGATAATACATAGTGGAAGTGTGCAACTACGTAGTATGTGTCGTGGAGTACAATATCAAGTGATGAGTTGGCTAGGACAATCCCTGTTAGGCCCCCTACCGTAAAAAGGAAGATAAACCCCAGTGCTCATAGCATGGGCGTCTCTCATTTAATGGATCCTCCGTGGAGTGTGGCAAGCCAGCTAAATACTTTTACGCCTGTGGGAATGGCGATGATTATTGTTGCGGATGTGAAGTAGGCGCGGGTGTCCACATCCATTCCAACAGTGAACATGTGATGGGCTCACACAATAAAGCCAAGCAGGCCAATTGCTATCATAGCCCACACCATGCCCATGTAGCCGAATGGTTCTTTTTTGCCGGCGTAGTAGGCTACAACGTGTGAAATAATGCCGAATCCCGGTAAAATAAGAATGTAGACTTCGGGGTGGCCGAAGAATCAGAATAGATGTTGATACAGGATTGGGTCTCCACCTCCGGCTGGGTCAAAGAACGTAGTATTAAGATTCCGGTCCGTGAGAAGTATAGTAATTCCGGCAGCCAGGACTGGCAGGGACAGAAGGAGAAGTACAGCTGTCACAAGTACAGCCCATACAAACAGAGGTGTTTGATACTGAGAAATAGCTGGGGGCTTCATATTGATTGTTGTAGTAATAAAGTTAATTGCCCCTAGAATTGATGAGACACCTGCCAAGTGAAGTGAAAAGATTGTTAGGTCTACTGATGCTCCTGCGTGGGCTAGGTTCCCCGCAAGTGGCGGGTATACTGTTCAGCCTGTTCCGGCCCCGGCCTCAACGCCAGAAGAGGCCAGCAGCAGAAGAAATGATGGGGGGAGGAGTCAGAAGCTTATATTATTTATTCGTGGAAATGCTATGTCGGGGGCCCCGATTATTAGGGGCACAAGTCAGTTCCCAAATCCCCCGATGAGAATTGGCATTACTATAAAGAAAATTATTACGAAGGCATGGGCAGTAACGATAACATTATAAATCTGGTCGTCGCCTAGAAGTGACCCGGGTTGGCTTAGCTCGGCTCGAATGAGGAGGCTTAGAGCAGTTCCAACTATTCCAGCTCAGGCACCAAATACAAGATAAAGGGTGCCAATGTCTTTGTGGTTTGTAGAAAAGAATCAGCGCGTGATTGCCACAGGTAGGGTAGCCGAGCGTTTAGGCGGCGGGTTGTAGCCCTGAAGACAGAGGTTTAAGTCCTCTCCCCACCAAAGCTCTGTGGTGAAGAACACATTGGATTGCAAATCCAAAGACGTAGAGTAATACTCTGCCGGGGCTTTCCCGCCTTACTAGGCTAACGGCGGGAAAGTAGATGGATGCTCGCTGGTTTGAGCGCTTAGCTGTTAACTAAGAGTTTGTAGGATCGAGGCCTTCCCATCTAGTAAGGCCTTAGTTTAATTAAAACATTTGATTTGCAATTAAAAAATGCAAGATAGACTCTTGTAGGTCTTAGTCAGGGACTAGAAGGTTCTCACTTCTGCTTAGAGCTTTGAAGGTTCTTGGTCTAATGTTATCCTAAGTCCCTTAGTTGGTTAGCATTAGAACTGCTGGTGTTATGGGTAGGAGGCCCAATGCAATTGTGGTGGAGACGGAGAGTGGAAGGGAGGCCTGGGTTGTTTGAGTTCGTCAGGGGGTGGTCGAGTTTGGTGTGTTGGGGGAGATGGTTAGTGCTATTGCGTAACAGAGCCGGAGGTAGAAGTAGAGGCTAAGTAGGGCGGCGAGGGCTATGACTGTGGCGGTGAGGGGTAGGCCCTGCTTTGTCAGTTCTTGTAGAATTAATCACTTTGGTATAAACCCTGTCAGTGGGGGGAGTCCGCCCAGGGATAATAGGACTAGGGTGGCTGTAGTTACTAGGATGGGGTTATTCGATCAGGTTATTGCAAGGGTATTAATTTTTGTGGCTGATAATATTTTTAGTGTGAGGAAGGCTGCTGATGTTATAAAAATATAGGTGCCTAGTGCTAGGAGTGTAAGTTGGGGGGCGTATTGGAGAATAATAATTATTCAGCCCATGTGGGCAATAGAGGAGTAGGCCAGGATTTTCCGCAGTTGGGTTTGGTTTAATCCCCCTCAACCTCCCACTAGTGTGGAGGTTAGTCCAAGTACTGTTAGAAGAAGGGGGTCGATGGCGGGGGCAACTTGGATAATAAGGGCTAATGGGGCAAGCTTTTGTCAGGTTGATAAGATTAGGCCCGTTAAAAGATCTAGACCTTGGAGAACTTCAGGTATCCAGAAGTGTATTGGTGCAAGGCCAATTTTAAGTGCCAGGGCAGCAATTAGCATTGTGGTGGCCAGGGGGCTTGATATATTAGTCATATCTCATTCCCCTGAGATTCAAGCATTTGTTGTGCTTGCAAACATAATTATTGCTGCTGCGGTAGCCTGGGTTAGGAAATACTTAGTGGTGGCTTCCACTGCTCGGGGATGGTGGTGTTGCGCTATCAGGGGGACAATCGCTAGGGTGTTAATTTCTAGCCCTATTCAAGCTAGTAGCCAATGGGAGCTGGCGAAAGTTAGGGTGGTTCCTAGCCCTAGGCTGGACAGTAGAATTATGAGTACATAGGGGTTCATTGATGGAGGAGGGATTTTAACCGTCATGTTCGGGGTATGGGCCCGAAAGCTTAATTAGCTGACCCCGTCTTAGAAAGTGGTGTAGAGGAAGCACTAAGAGTTTTGATCTCTTGGGCATGGGTTCGACCCCCTTCTTTCTAAGAACTGAGGGGATTTTAACCCCTATAAGCTACTCTATCAAAGTAGTCCTTAAATATTCGGGCACAGTTCCTGAGTTATAGTTGGGGGGGTAGGCCCGCCATTGCGATTGGCAGGGCGGTATGTCATAGCACAAGAGCTAGGGTGAGGGGGAGGAAGTTTTTTCAAACGAGGTGCATTAGTTGGTCGTAGCGGAAGCGGGGGTAGGAGGCCCGTACTCATAAGAATATAATTGAGAGTAGTGCGGCCTTAGTTATAAGGCTAACTGTTGTTAGTCCGGGCATATTCGGGAAGTGCGATGCTCCCAGAAACAGCACGGCCGATAGTGTATTTATTAGAAGAATATTTGCATATTCGGCCAGAAAAAATAGGGCAAAGGGCCCCCCTGCATATTCTACGTTAAAACCAGATACTAATTCTGATTCGCCCTCGGTTAGGTCAAAGGGGGCTCGGTTTGTTTCGGCCAGAGTTGAAATATACCATATTGCAGCTAGGGGTCACGCGGGGGCTAGCAGTCAAATGCTTTCCTGGGCCGTATTAAATGTTTGCAGTGTGTACCCGCCTGAGAAGATAATTACTGATAGAAGAATTAGTCCTAGGCTTACCTCATAGGAGATTGTTTGGGCCACTGCTCGTAGGGCCCCAATTAGTGCATATTTTGAATTAGATGCTCATCCTGACCCCAGGATCGAATATACTGCTAAACTTGAGAGGGCTAGAATAAACAAGATCCCCAGGTTTAAGTCAATTACGGGGTACGGTATGGGTATCGGTGCTCATAGTGTTATGGCTAGTGTCAATGCAAGAATGGGGGTTGCTAAAAATAAGAATGGGGAGGATGTAGAGGGGCGTACGGGTTCTTTAATAAAAAGTTTAACCCCGTCGGCGATGGGTTGGAGTAGTCCGTAGGGTCCTACAACATTGGGCCCCTTTCGTAGTTGTATATATCCTAGGACTTTTCGTTCAATAAGTGTGAGGAAGGCCACTGCTAGTAGAACTGGCACGATATAGGCTAGGGGATTAATTAAGTGATTTATCAGGGTGCTAAGCATGAACTGGGAAGAGGATTTGAACCTCTGGTGTAAAGGGCTTAGGCCTTTCGCAATTAACCATGCTCTGCCACCCCAGTATGCCTTTATTTTGGGCGGCAGGGGTTTTGGCCCTCCCTTTATTTAATTTATTTGTTTTCATTAATTAGGGGCGGGGCGTGCTTTAAGTATGGGCCCCTCTTTTCCGATCCTTTCGTACTAGAAAAAGTAGCGTTACAGATAGAAACTGACCTGGATTACTCCGGTCTGAACTCAGATCACGTAGGACTTTAATCGTTGAACAAACGAACCCTTAATAGCGGCTGCACCATTAGGATGTCCTGATCCAACATCGAGGTCGTAAACCCCCTCGTCGATATGGACTCTGGGAGAGGATTGCGCTGTTATCCCTAGGGTAACTTGGTTCGTTGATCGACTTTAGCCGGATCATTTTTGGTCAGATGTTCTGCGGCTTAGAGATGTTTCTCTTAGTTTTAGGGGGTTTGGCCCATTCCACTCGGAGGCTGGGTTTTCCTCCGCGGTCGCCCCAACCGAAGGTAAAGTCTTATGGCCCACTAAGTTCTTGCTTTTTGATTAAGTTGTTTGACGTGGTTAAGTTTTGTACCTTAAGCTCCAAAGGGTCTTCTCGTCTTGTATAATTATATCCGCTTCTGCACGGATAGATCAATTTCACTGACCCGAAGGGGGAGACAGTTAAGCCCTCGTTTAGCCATTCATACAGGTCTCTATTTAAAAGACAAGTGATTGCGCTACCTTTGCACGGTCAAAATACCGCGGCCGTTGAACCCTTAGTCACTGGGCAGGCTGGACCTCCTATACTTGGTTTAGTTGCAGGAGGCGATGTTTTTGGTAAACAGGCGAGGCTTGTGTTTGCCGAGTTCCTTCCCTTTCTTTTAGTCTTTCCTTTATTATAGCATTCCAGTGTGGGGTTAACGATGCCTGGTTGCGGGGTTTTCTTGGTTTTTTTATTATCCGCAGTACTCTCTTTTGGTTGAGTTCGTTAATTTCCAGCGGCTTGTCCGATCTGGCTTACACTTGTGCTTGGAGAAGAGCAAGTCTTCTTGTTACTCATTTTAGCATAATTTCTTCCATGCGGGCATGGGGTGGTCTGATATTATTAGGGAAATAAGATTTGTTATCATTATAATAAACTTCTTTCTGTCTGAGCTTTAACGCTTTCTGTTTAGGTGGCTGCTTTTAGGCCCACTAGAACAGTATGTCTTGTAGATTATGATCTTTATTCTCCTTTATAAGGTTGTATCCTTTGTTAGAGGGGCTGTACCCCCTCTAACTAACTCCTAAATATTTCCCTTGCACCTTGAGCGGTGTGTTTTGGTCGGGGGCGTAATAGGGCTGAACTTCTATCCATCTCTCAGACAACCAGCTATCACCAGGTTCGGTAGGTCTGTCACTTCTACCCGGAGCTCTTCCCACTCTTTTGCCACAGAGACGGGTTAGCCCTAAGTAAATAGGCTGTCTCGGGGTAGCTCACCTGGTTTCGGGGTTTCAAACTAAAGGTCTCTTTGCTTGGGGGTACTTGCTAAATCATGATGCAAAAGGTACAAGGCTTAGTCTTTGTTTTTTATTGCTTATATGGGTTGTTTCACTTCTCTTTCAGCGTTCCCTTGCGGTACTTTTTCTATTGCTCTAGGTTAGGCCTTTTCTGTCTCCCATACTCAGGCAAAAAAATGGTTTAATTTTTGGTGTGAGGTCGTGTTTTGTTATTAATATTTTTTGGTTATATTAGTCGTTAGGCTAGCTGTTTGGCTCAGGGTGATCCAACTTGCATGGATGTCTTCTCGGTGTAAGTGAGATGCTTATCTTACTCAGCCACGCCCTGAGTTTATCCAAGTGCACCTTCCGGTACACTTACCATGTTACGACTTGCCTCCCCTTGTCAGTGCTTTGGTGTTAAATATCTTAATTGCGTTTAGACAGGGGAGAGTGACGGGCGGTGTGTACGCGCCTTAGAGCCGGGTTCAAAAGGACACTCTGTTTCCTTTTTACTACTAAATCCTCCTTCAAGCACTATTTCATGTTGCATGTCCGTAGTGTTCTATCATAGAAAATGTAGCCCATTTCTTCCCGCTTCGTACGCTACACCTCGACCTGACGTTCTGGGTTTTGCCCATTTTGCTTACTTTTATTGCCTTCACAGGGTAAGCTGGCGACGGCGGTATATAGGCTGGGGTGGCTAGAAGTGGTGAGGTTTAACGGGGGTTATCGGTTCTAGAACAGGCTCCTCTAGGGGGGTCTAAGGCACCGTCAGGTCCTTTGGGTTTCAAGCTGATGCTCGTAGTACCCTGGCGGACGCCAAATTGTAGCGGGGCGTCTGGGTTTACAGCTGAGCATAGTGGGGTATCTAATCCCAGTTTGTTTCTCAGTTTTCGTGGGGTCAGGTGGGTCTACTAAAGCTACTTTCGTATATTGGGCTTCGGACACCCAGAAGCGTATGACGGCCAAGGGGCCATTTGGCTTTATTATCTTGTTCTCCTTAACCACCCCTTACGCCGTAATACTATTAACTGGGGCCTCTCGTCTAACCGCGGTGGCTGGCACGAGTTTTACCGGCCCTTATTAACCCTGACTGAGTCAAGTTTTCACTCATGGCTTAATGTCTATCACTGCTGAATTCCCTTGGGGGTGTGGCTAGGCTGGGCGTCTTGGGCTAAAAACTTGTGCCTGATGCCCGCTCCTCGTCCCCGGGCGGGGGATTGAGGGCATACTCACGGGACTGCGGAGGCTTGCATGTGTAAGTTGGGCTAGAGCTAATAGTAAGGTCGGGACCATGCCTTTGTGCATGCGGGGCTTCTTAGGGCCCATCTTAACATCTTCAGTGTTATGCTTTACATTAAGCTACACTAGC